TTGGATCATTTACTATAAGGGAAAGAGGGAAAAAATCAAAGAAAAGATGGCGATCAATCAAGTCAAAAATTTTCTGGTACCTTAACCTTATGTCATCAAATCAAAAAAGTAGAGGCGAAATATACCAGAGTAATATTTTATTAGACTACTTGTCTTCTTGTAGTTGGATCTCCAAGCTTTTGGAATGCTCCAAATTCTACTTGAGTATCCAAATCCGGATCAATACCAGCAAAAACATCTCTGAACAAGGTTCTAGCGCCATGCCAAATATGTCCGAAAAAGAAGAGTAAAGCAAATGTAGCATGCCCAAAAGTGAACCAACCCCTTGGACTGCTCCGAAAAACACCATCAGATTTCAAAGTAGCTCGGTCTAATTCAAAAATTTCACCTAATTGGGCGCGTCTAGCATATTTTTTCACAGTAGCAGGATCGCTATAACTGACTCCATTGAGTTCGCCACCATAGAACTCGACAGTTACACCTACTTGTTCGACACTATACTTTGATTCCGCCCTTCTAAAAGGAACATCGGCTCTCACAATTCCGTCTCCGTCTACCAAAATTACGGGGAATGTTTCAAAAAAAGTGGGCATACGACGTACAAAAAGCTCGTGGCCTTCTTTATCTCTAAAGATGGGGTGTCCTAACCATCCAACAGCTATTCCATCCCCGCTGTCCATTGAGCCTGCTCTGAATAATCCCCCTTTTGCCGGATTATTACCAATGTAATCATAAAAAGCTAATTTTTCGGGGATTTTAGACCAAGCTTCCGAAAAACTAAGATTTTCCGCTAGTCCCGTGCCAACTCTTCGATATATTTCTTGCTGGAAGTATCCCTGATCCCACTGATAACGAGTGGGGCCAAATAATTCGATTGGGGTAGTTGCTGAACCATACCACATAGTTCCAGCAACAACGAAAGCTGCGAAAAAAACAGCGGCGATACTGCTGGAAAGTACAGTTTCAATATTGCCCATACGTAATCCTTTGTATAGACGTTGAGGCGGACGGACACTAAGATGAAATAGACCCGCTAATATGCCCAATGTACCCGCTGCAATATGATGAGAGGCTATTCCTCCCGGAACAAAGGGATCAAAACCTTCCGCGCCCCACGCTGGATTTACAGATTGTACTTTTCCAGTTAGCCCATAAGGATCGGACACCCATATTCCAGGACCATACAAGCCTGTTACATGAAATGCACCAAAGCCAAAGCAAGCCAACCCTGAGAGAAATAAATGAATTCCAAAGATCTTGGGCAAATCCAAAGAAGGTTTTCCCGTACGTTCATCAGAGAATATTTCTAGGTCCCAATATACCCAATGCCAGATAGCTGCCAAGAAGCACAAGCCAGAAAACACAATATGTGCCCCTGCCACACCTTCGTAACTCCAAATGCCCGGATTCGTTATAGTTCCTCCTGAAATACTCCACCCACCCCATGAATTGGTTATTCCTAAACGAGTCATGAAGGGTATAACGAACATACCCTGTCTCCACATTGGATCAAGAACCGGGTCAGAAGGATCAAAAACTGCTAATTCGTATAGAGCCATCGAGCCGGCCCAACCAGAAACTAGAGCTGTATGCATTATATGGACAGAAAGCAACCGGCCGGGATCATTCAATACGACAGTATGAACACGATACCAAGGCAAACCCATGGAAATACCCCTTTTTTATCAAATATCAAAGAAAAATGACACTATGTAACTTTATCGCATTGGAAAAGACTATCACTATGTATGTTATGTACCTAACCTTTCAGTATATTTTGTATAAGAAAGGGTTAAGATTTATTTTGTTTCGTTGAAAATAAAGGAACAATTTTGTTCGTAAGAACAAAGAGAAGCAGATCTATTCTATACCCGATAAGTACCAATACGCAATGGGGCTTGGCCCCCTTTTTGGAGAATGAATGCCTAGATACTTGTTTATCATTCAAATGATCGACCTGCTCGTGAAAATGTGTTCTTTATTCATATAGAATAAAAAAAAAAAAAAAAAAAAAAAAATATGTTTTTTATTTATAAAAAAAAAAAAAAAAAAAAAAAAAAATGAAGACAATAAATCCATTGGTACGTTTCCATATTAAAGTGAAGTATCGTACTTAACTTTTTATTTAATTTAATGCCCGTTGGTGTTCCAAAAGTCCCTTTTCGGAGTCCTGGAGAGGAAGATGCAGTTTGGGTTGACGTATAGTGCGGCTTGTCAGATATATTAGGTCATATGGGGTTTACCCGTTCTCTTCACCGATCGAGATATCCTCTGTTTCGCCCAAGAAATCTTGATTGAACCATCAATTATTCGGAGCGTGAAGTGCAATTAGATCGATTTATATTGGGGATCAATACTATAAAGAATTTATGGTTAACTTGGAACGATAAAATAAAGTATCCAGGCTCCGTTCAGAAAATATCAAATTGGTAATATATATGATTACTATATTGTATCATAAACATTCTTTATTTAAATTTATGCTTATGCCTTTCTATATATTAATATTATTTTTATTAAGAATGATCTCAAACTTCCATTCAATGGCATAGAATAAAATATATAATGAATACATGAATACATGTATATAGTTTGAGGGAAAGCATGAAAATTTATTTTGAAAAAGAAGCGGTACTGAGATAATTTGCCCTATATGTGCAAATATAATTCGGACAGATCTTTACCCGGAGTAGAACACCAACCTAAAAGAATTGAAAGGGCCCATTCAGGAACAAGAAAATCACATCGTGATTTGAATCTCGATGAAATAATACATCAATGAGAGGTTAGTTTAATAAGTTCAATAATTTTTATTTTTTTTTTTAAGGAAGAGAAAGGGAACCAAAACTCATGTTTTTTGAAAAAAAAAAAATAAATTTTGAAAAAAATCAAATAAAGCCCTTCTTTAGAAAAATAAAAAACCTGTTACAAAAAAAGAAATTAAGACTAAAATTGATACATTGATTGATTTTTTTCGCAATTTAATTTTAGGAACCGTATGCATCCAAAGGTGCACGTACGGTTCCTAAGGGATACTATTTTATTTTGTCCTAATCAACCGACTTTATCGAGAAAGATTACTTTTTTTAGGCCAAGAAGTTGATAGCGAGATCTCAAATCAACTTGTGGGTCTCATGGTATATCTCAGTATAGAAGATAATACTAGGGATTTTTATTTGTTTATAAACTCTCCCGGTGGATGGGTAATACCAGGAATAGCCATTTATGATACTATGCAATTTGTGCCACCCGATGTACATACAATATGCATGGGATTAGCTGCTTCAATGGGATCTTTCATTCTGGTTGGAGGAGAAATTACCAAACGTTTAGCATTCCCTCACGCTTGGCGCCAATGAGTTTTTATTGAAAAAAAGACTATGCCTTCGCCATATCAAAATATAAAATATAAATAATAGAATTAGGAAAAATTTAAGTAATAATAGCATGGCACTTTGAGTTCGATATGAACAAACCATTATTGTTTTTTTATAACATGAGATTTTATATCGAGATAGTAGTATGAAATAACCTTTATTTCCGATTTGATCTTATGTGTCGGGAGGACATTTTAGCGTCACAAATCTTTTTTTGTCATATCAGAAAGACACTTTGGGATTGCCAAATCACGGACGAGATAAATATATATATATTTAATATAATATAAAGCAACAGAACCATCGTAGTATTTTTTGACTCTTATGAAAAGAAGGATGGTAAATGGATTATTCAACGATCTGACTGGATTGGATAGATTCTATTTCTTCCCTTATTCTTCTTTTTTTCTATGGCTATGGAATGGAAGTGGGTAATAAATTCCATTGCAGAGCCGTATGCAACGTACAAAAAGTGCCTGTACGGTTGTTCAATTCTATTTTTTTTTCTATTTCATAATACGAGATAGAAGAACCATTCATGATGTTATATCAATATCATCAGGGTTATGATTCACCAACCTGCTAGTTCTTTTTATGAGGCACAGGCAGGGGAATTTATCCTGGAAGCGGAAGAACTGCTGAAACTTCGCGAAACCCTCACTAAAGTTTATGTACAAAGAACGGGCAACCCTTTGTGGGTTGTATCCGAAGATATGGAAAGAGATGTTTTTATGTCGGCAACAGAAGCCCAAGCCTATGGCATTGTTGATCTTGTAGCGGTTGAAAATGAAAATACTTCGGATTTCGTGTAAATCCATGATCCCGTTTTATTTTCAACCATCATTTAAATTTTCCATGATTTGATATTGAATCGAAATAATTCATAATCATCAATCATAAATCAGGTTAAGATAGATCTAAACCAACCCATTCTATAATATAATATAATTATATATATCTGACATGCCAACTATTAAACAACTTGATCTAAACCAACCCATTCTATAATATAATATAATTATATATATCTGACATGCCAACTATTAAACAACTTATTAGAAATACAAGACAGCCAATAAGAAATGTCACGAAATCTCCCGCTCTTCGAGGATGTCCTCAGCGTCGAGGAACATGTACTAGGGTGTATGTGCGACTCGTTCAGATCATGAGCTCGAGCAAATGAGACAGTATCAATGATTAATATCAATGAATAGAATAGGATAGCATAGAGTAGAAGAACGCCTATTACTATCTAAAACTAAAATGGGGATCTATCATATACCCTTATTGTTTCTTGTGTATTGTGTATAGAATTTATGGTTTTCATTGGTGCAAATCCAATCACCTTGATTTGAGATGAGAAGCAATTCTCCATTGGTAGCAAATGGTTATCCATTAAGCGGAGGAAATGGTATTTTAAGGATAGGATAAGAAGCAAAACAAAAAGGTTATGCTCACATTCTTGAAAGAACGGACTAACAGGGTCAGCTACCTAGCTAACTTTCATAATTAAATGCCGTCACTGTATGGATAGCTCTTATTGTGAAAAGACCTATTACTGTATAATTGATGGGTAGAGCCAAAGAATGTGAACTATACAAGTTAACAATACCATTTGATTAAATGAGAGACGAGGCTCCGGCGCATAGAGAGGGCCTCACCGTTTAAGAAGTAACCATAGAAACGATGGAACCCACTATTTTTTTGTATTAGTATTCGGTAGAATTTTTTTCCAGGTAAACTAAATGTCTGGCCTGGAAAGAATAAAAAATAATGGTTGGGAAGGTCATAGTAGCAAAAGCCATTGGAATTTATATTTTATATATCGGAATAATTCGTTTTGTTATTAATCGACCGGGGGGGACAAATAATGACTGAAAGAAGAGAATTCAATTAGTTATTCATTAAAGTTTAATTTGATTCAATGACCAGAGTTAAACGAGGGTATACAGCTCGGAGACGTCGAACAAAAATTCGTTTATTTGTATCAACCTTTAGAGGAGCTCATTCAAGACTTACGCGAACAATTACTCAACATAAAATGAGAGCTTTGGTTTCTTCTCATCGAGATAGGGGCAGGCAAAAGAGAAATTTTCGTCGTTTGTGGATCACTCGGATAAATGCAGTAACTCGCGATATTAAAGTATTCTATAGTTATAGTAGATTAATACACAATCTGTACAAGGGGCAATTGCTTCTTAATCGTAAAATACTTGCACAAATAGCTATATCAAATAAGAATTGTCTTTACATGATTTCCAAAAAAATCATCAACTAAAGGAAATTATAATTATGAAGTAATATACAGGAATGATTGAACAAGAATTCCCCGGAGAATGAACTCCGGGAAGTATAGAATAAACTAAATTGAGATAAAATTAAGATAAGATAAGTAGTAGGAATGAACGAACATGCTTCAATAAAAAAAAAATTGCTTATCCCCCCCTTTTCTGCATTCTGGGCCTTTTCGAGCAAAACATCCAATCCATTTGAGCTTGAATTCCGGTTGGAGTTTTGAGGCAATCGAGGAATATGCCTATTTTTTTCTGGCTCTAGGACCCACAGTTCTAGGGATCGATTCGGCTCTCTCAAATTGTTTCTCATTATTAAGAAAAGGTAACGAAGATAAAATACGCGCTTGTTTTATAGCAATAGTAATTAATCGTTGTTGTTTCAAGGTCAATCTATTTACTCGCCTAGATAATATTTTTCCTTGTTCACTAATAAATCGACTAATTAAACTCATGTTTCTATAATCAATTCGATCCCCCGATACAATTGGGGACAAACGCCGACGAAAGGAGAGCTTGGATTTACGAAAAGGTTGCTTAGATTTATCCATGGTTTAGTCCTTATTTCAAAAATTTATTTCTTTATTAATTTAAGATCTGACCGAAATAGGGTTTTATTTGTATAATTTATAATTTTGATTTCTAATTTGTATTATTTTGTATTATATTTCATTTTGTATTTTGTATTATATTTATATATATATGTATATATGTATATGTTCTTCCTCTTTCTACTCTTTGGGTTAGAAAAGATTGCACACATGTTCTGTTCGATCTATTTTCTATTTCTTTATTTCCCCATGAATCGTATGCCTCTGACAATAACGACAAAATTTTATCAATTCTAATCGACTGGGTGTATTGTGTCGATTCTTTTGAGTAATATATCTAGAAATACCCGGCGATTCTTTATTGACACCATTTCGGGCACAACAACTAGTACATTCCAAAATAACTCTGACCCTGACATCTTTACTCTTGGCCATGAACCCCCTTTGGATCGACTTAACTTAACTTTTCTATTTTCGATCAGAAAAAAAGAACAAAAAAATTAATAGAAGTTACTAACTATAAATTAAATTTCTAAAGATTTGATTCTAATTAATATTAATTAGAGTAATAATAAAAATGAAATAGATTTAAGATCAATTTATTAATTATAATATTTTATATATTCTATTTTTTATATATTAATAGATTAATATTATTAAATAATGTAAGTAATACAATTTTTTTATAACTATCAATTTTTTCTATCCTAATACCACTATTTTATTTATGTATTTTCTTTAATTGCGCTATGATTTCGTGGAGCCTCCCCTAGACTGGACCCGTATTTCTATTTCCAAATCTCATTTTATTAGATCGACTTTTTGCTTAGGTTTAATAAAGTTTTTCTTTCTCTTTCCTTCCTATCCTAAAGAACTGAAAAAGGGGACAAAATGCATTTTTTTCGCATATCCATAACTAGAATTAAAAAAAAGGAAATGACAAAGCGTCTGGGAATAAACGATTAATCTCTATCAATAGACCCGCTAAAGACCCAAACCATAGAGTAGTTAGCACAGGTGCCGTGGAGAGATATGTTTTTATATCTCGCATTGAAAATCCTCCTTTTTATTATTTAATGTAAAACATAGACATAGATTATATATATGGGCGTCGTAATTCAAGATCATTTGTATTTATTTTTATGCAGAATTCGTAACTAAAATGGATATGTACAAGGGTTCTTGTCCCTAAAAAAAAAATAAATAAAAAAAGCCCTTATTTCTGAGTGTTATCAATAAATATTTATTTTTTTATACGTAAGTTAAGTTTCATTTCAAATG